GAAGAATTATCTATCGGAATAATACTCTTACAGATCTATTAACAACAAGTATAGCTACGCCAGAAGAATTAATAATATCTCAGGAAAAATTGCTACAAGAAGCAGTGGATGCACTTCTTGATAATGGAATCTGCGGACAACCAATGAGGGATGATCATAATAGAGTTTACAAGTCGCTTTCAGATGTAATTGAAGGCAAAGAAGGAAGAGTTCGCGAGACTCTGCTTGGTAAACGCGTCGATTATTCAGGGCGGTCAGTGATTGTCGTGGGCCCTTCACTTTCATTACATCGATGCGGATTGCCTCGCGAAATAGCAATAGAACTTTTCCAGGCATTTGTAATTCGTGACCTAATTAGAAAACATCTTGCTTCGAACATCGGAGTTGCTAAGAGTCAAATTCGTAAAAAAAAACCGATTGTATGGGAAATACTTCAAGAAATTCTGGATGACCATCCTGTATTGCTGAATAGAGCGCCTACTCTGCATAGATTAGGCATACAGGCATTCCTCCCCATTTTAGTAGAGGGGCGCGCTATTTGTTTACACCCATTAGTTTGTAAGGGCTTCAATGCGGACTTTGACGGGGATCAAATGGCTGTTCATGTGCCTTTATCTTTGGAGGCTCAAGCAGAGGCACGTTTACTTATGTTTTCTCATATGAATCTTTTGTCTCCAACTATTGGAGATCCCATTTCTGCACCAACTCAAGATATGCTTAGTGGACTCTATGTCTTAACGAGTGGAAATCGTCGGGGTATTTGTGTAAATAGGTATAATCCGTGTAATGGTAGAAACTATCAAAATGAAGATAATAACTATAAGTATACAAAAAAAAAAGAACCGTTTTTTTGTAACGCCTATGATGCAATTGGAGCTTTTCGGCAAAAACGAATCAATTTAGGTAGTCCTTTGTGGCTGCGGTGGCGACTAGATCAACGCGTTATTGCTGCAAGAGAAGCTCCCATTGAAATTCACTATGAATCTTTGGGGACCTATTATGAGATTTATGGACACTATCTAATAGTAAGAAGTATAAAAAAAGAAATTCTTTATATATATATTCGAACCACTCTTGGGCATATTTCTCTTTATCGAGAAATAGAAGAAGCCATACAGGGGTTTTGGCAGGGCTGTTGTAATTCTATGCTACCAGCGGGAATTCGAGTCTCGCCGGGTTAACTAGGACTATAAAATTGCGGAATTTCTACGTGAATCAAGATCTAGAAAAGGAAGTTGTCCAATCACTGACTCAAACCCATTGTCAAATTCTACTCAGCGCAATATGGAGGTACTGATGGCAGAACGGCCCACTCAGGTCTTTCACAATAAAGTGATAGACGGAACTGCCATGAAACGACTTATTAGTCGATTTATTGATCACTATGGAATAGGATATACATCACATATCCTGGATCAAGTAAAGACTCTGGGTTTCCGACAAGCTACCGCCGCATCCATTTCATTAGGAATTGATGATCTTTTAACAATACCTTCTAAAAGATGGCTAGTTCAAGACGCTGAACAACAAAGTTTTATTTTGGAAAAACACCATCATTATGGGAATGTACACGCGGTAGAAAAATTACGTCAATCGATCGAGATCTGGTATGCCACAAGTGAATATTTGCGACAAGAAATGAATCCTAATTTTCGGATGACCGATCCTTTTAATCCAGTCCATATAATGTCTTTTTCGGGAGCCAGAGGAAATGCATCTCAGGTACATCAATTAGTAGGTATGAGAGGATTAATGTCGGATCCCCAAGGTCAAATGATTGATTTACCCATTCAAAGTAATTTACGCGAAGGACTCTCTTTAACAGAATATATTATTTCTTGCTACGGAGCCCGTAAAGGAGTTGTGGATACCGCTATCCGAACATCAGATGCAGGATACCTCACGCGCAGACTTGTTGAAGTAGTTCAACACATTGTTGTACGTCGAACAGATTGTGGCACCGTCCGAGGTATTTCTGTAAGTCCTCGAAATGGAATGATGACCGACAGGATTTTTATCCAAACATTAATTGGGCGTGTATTAGCGGATCATATATATATAGGTTCGCGATGCATTGCTACTAGAAATCAAGATATTGGGGTTGGACTTGTTAATAGATTCATAACTTTTAGAGCACAACCAATCTCTATTCGAACCCCCTTTACTTGTAGGAGTACATCTTGGATTTGTCAACTATGCTATGGCCGAAGCCCAGCTCACGACGACCTGGTCGAATTGGGAGAAGCTGTAGGTATTATTGCAGGTCAATCTATTGGAGAACCAGGTACTCAATTAACATTAAGAACTTTTCATACCGGCGGAGTATTCACAGGGGGTACTGCAGAACATGTCCGAGCCCCTTCTAATGGAAAAATAAAATTCAATGAGGATTTGGTTCATCCGACACGTACACGTCATGGACATCCTGCTTTTCTATGTTCTAGAGACTTGTATGTAACTATTGAAAGTGAAGATATTATACACAATGTGTGTATTCCGC